TGAATTCCTATATAATATATCCAGTCATGGGGTACTTCATCATACGATTCATATAAGATCCATCCGTCTAGATATCATTATCTACATCTAGAAAGCCGTATGCTTTGGAAGAAGCTTGTACAGTTTGGGAAGGGGTTTTTTTTGATAAAAAAGAGGAATCTACTTCAACCGATATGCCCTTAGGCACGGCCATACATAACATAGAGATCACACGTAGAAGGGGTGGACAAGTCGCTAGAGCAGCGGGTACTGTAGCGAAACTGATTGCAAAAGAGGGTAAATCGGTCACATTAAGATTACCATCTGGGGAGATCCGTTTGCTATCCCCAAACTGCTTAGCAACAGTCGGACAAGTGGGTAATGTTGGGGCGAAGCTAAAAAGTTTGGATAGAGCCGGATCGAAGTGTTGGCTAGGTAAGCGTCCTGTAGTAAGAGGAGTAGTTATGAACCCTGTGGACCATCCCCATGGGGGCGGTGAAGGAAGATCCCCAATTGGTAGAAAAAAACCCACAACCCCGTGGGGTTATCCTGCGCTTGGAAGAAAAAGTAGGAAAAGGAAAAAATATAGTGATCGTTTTATTCTTCGTCGCCGTAAGTAAATAGGAATATTTTTCATCCCGTTTTTCTCTGTGATGGGCGAACGACGGGAATTGAACCCGCGCATGGTGGATTCACAATCCACTGCCTTGATCCACTTGGCTACATCCGCCCCTCAGCTAGATAAGGGATTTCTTCTTTTTTTTTTTCATTCATCATTATTGTATTTATTCTGACCTCCATACTTAGATCGAGATATTGGGCATAGAATGCTAATCTAAAAAATGTAAAAGAAAGGAGTAATCGGCTGTGAGACGTTCCCAAAAAACAAATCCTTTTGTAGCTAGTCATCTATTGAGAAAAATAGAAAAACTCAACATGACGAAGGAGAAAGAAACAATAGTAACTTGGTCTCGGGCATCTACCATTATACCCAAAATGATTGGCCATACAATCGCTATTCATAATGGAAAGGAGCATATACCTATTTATATAAAAGGTCGTATGGTAGGTTACAAATTGGGAGAATTCGTACCCACTCGGACTTTCGTGGAAGATGCACATGAAAATGAGAAAAACGATAATAGATCTCAAAAATGAAAAAAAAATCAAAAAACAAATA